TAATAGAACAAATTGGAATTTTTGTATCGAATTTTTTTCTAACATTATCTATTAGAAATGAGTTTTCTAGCATTTGACTACGTACCACTAAAGGATTTAATCGCAAACTTGAAAGATAGCCCAGAAAGTCTAAATTATCTTTAGATAATGGATTTATATTGACCTTTTGCGATTGAAACCACACGGAAAAGTGGCATTGCCATAAATTAACAAAGTAATATTTCCATTTATTCATTAGAAGGGGCGTATCCTTTGCTGCCAGAATGCATTTTCCGTGATATCTAACATAATGTATGAAAGGATCCTTGAGCAACCTTAGGATGTCCTGAAAATTATTAACAAAGACTTTTACAAGATGTTCTATTTTTCCATAGAAAAATATTCGCTCAAAAAGGACTCCAGAAGATGTCGATCGTAAATGAGAAGACTGTTTGCGTAGAAAAAATAAGATGGATTCGTATTCACATACATGATAATTATATAAGAACAAAAAAAATCTTGGATTCCAAATTGATTTTTTTTGAATATAAAAATTCTTCCAATTACAATACTCGTAGAGACAGAACCGCAATAAATGCAAAGAAGAGGCATCTTTTACCCGGTAACGTAGGGTTTGAATCAAGATTTCCAGATGGATGGGGTAAGGTATTAGTACATCTAACACAGAATTTAAATGTGATAATTTGTCTTCTAAAAAGGGAAATATTGAATGAATTGATTGTAAATTATGAGATTTTGCTAGTTGTTTTCCTTCTAAGGAGGATACTAATCTTAGAGAAAATGGAATTTCCACAATCACTGCAAATAAGGCAGATATCATTTGATAATAGAAAAGATTGGTATGCCCAAAAAATGGATTTTTGTTAAAATCCTTAGTGGAAATAATCAAATGATTCTGTTCATACATTCGAAAAATGAAACGTTTCACAATTAGTGAACTGTATTTTTTATCATAATCCGTATTTTCCAAGAAAATAGATCTATTTCTATTTAATCTATTTAAACCATGATCATAAGCAAGTACATAAATATACTCCCGAAAAAAAAGTGGATATAGAAAATTGTGTTGCCGAGCTCCATCCAATTCTAAATATCCTTGAAATCCCTCCATCTTTATTGAAATTTGATTTGAACTGAAGGTAAAGTCTTTATTTTCTTGAGTTGTTCTGAAATGATACATAGTGCGATAGAGTCAAAACAAGGTATTAGACTCCGAAAGCAATAGATACCTCATAAACAGGTAGACTCTTAAACGGATTCTCTATCTTAAATAGGTTTATGTTCGTTATAGAATAACAAAACCAGATGATTAGAAATCCTTTATTTTTTTTTTAACCTAATCGCTCTTTTGATTTTGGATTTTTTTTTTATCAATATACTGCTTCTTTTACACATCCATCTCCAACCTAAACAGAATAGGGAAAAACAAATAGTTAGGACTCATGAAAAAAATTGATAATAATACGCAAGAAAAAAAATCCCTTCCCGTACCCGTATTAGGCACTAATCTATTTTTAACATTTAATTAGATCGGGTAATTTTCAAATTACGAATGGAAGCTCGTTTCTTTTTTTTTTTTTTTTTGTTTTCCTGGAATCAGGGAAACAGGGTTTTTTATCCATCCATTTATATTTATTCACTCGACCCAACTTTGAATTTCATTTTTTTGTTCCCTTCAAACACAAGGTTGTACCGATCGGGAAATCAACAAAAATTTTATCTGAATTCTCCATTGATACGACATGCTGTTTTTTCCGTTCATTCCTTTCAGGATCAGTCGTGGTCTTACAAACTCTACCGCAGATCTAGACGAATCCTTTTCTTCATACAAATGTGTAAAAGATGCTAGTCGCACTTAAAAGCCGAGTACTCTACCGTTGAGTTAGCAACCCCAAAAAACAAAGTACTTCAAATATGTAGATACAACCAGAATAACGAATCAAAATCAATTCAATTCAATTTATTAATTGAATTTAGCAAGGCAATAAAAGCATTAAACTAAATTAGCAAGAAATCCAATCAATTGAAATGAAAAGTTCTAATAAATTCTGAATATAAAAAAAATGAACGGATCCTATCAAAATATCAAAAATTTTCAAATAAAAAAAGGTAAAAATTCTTTCTAAAAAAAATGAAATTTCAAATTTAAAGGTATCTCTTATTCTAATTTAAAGTATTCTAATTTAAGGGTATTTCTTATTCTAATTTAATTTAAAGGTATCTCTTATTCTTATGTTATTTATCCATTTTTTTGTTCACTAAAAAAAAAAAGACTTCTTGTATCACAGAAAAAACAAAGAACCTAGATCGAATTATATTTGGTCGATACACTGTTGTCAATATGATTGTGAATTTTGAATATGCCGAAAATAATAGAAAAATAAATAATAATAAATAAATAAACAAGCTTAATCCCTTGGCTTGTTAGCTCGTCTTGGCTTGTTAGCTCGTAATTAATCTCCAATGAATGAAAACTAACCCAGTTAGAGTAATCTAAAATAAAATCCTTTTTCTATTTTTTTAAATTCATTTCTTTAATTTATCGCCTTCTTTTATTTTATGTATTTTTTTATGCATTTTTTATGAATAAAATTATGAATAAAAGAAAAAAATTATATATATAAATTATATATATGTAATATATATATATTATTTTATGATTCTATTATATATATTATTTTATGATTATAAAACATAGTATTTGTTTTGTTAGCATGGTATTTATTATTTAGTATTCCTACTAGAGTAGGAATACTAAATAGAAATAAAGAAAAATTCTATTAAATAGGTAAGGTATGAACAAAGCGAAAGAGGAGGAAAGAAAAGAGTAGATAAAATTTAATACCAAGCTATATACGAGTCTTTCACACCTTTATATTTTAAATTTTTTTTTATATTTCATTAATTCAATTTCGTTTAATTAAGACTAAATTCTGTAAAAACCCCTGCCTTCTTTGAAATATCATGAACTGTTCCTGTAGGTTGAGCGCCTTTTTTAAGGAAATCGAGAATAGCAGGAAGATTTAAATAGGTTTGATTAGTTATCGGATCATAAAAACCCACTTTCCGAAGATCTCTTCCTTCTCTTCGGGATCGAACATCAATTGCAACGATTCGATAAACGGCTCATTGGGATAGATGTAGATGAATAACCCCCCCCCTAGAAACGTATAAGAGGTTTTCTCCTCGTACGGCTCGAGAAAAAAAATTAAATGAGTAGAAGTTAACTCTCTGTATAAAATTGGAATATTAAATAGATTAATTAATAAAAACATCAAATCAATTAGACAGTAGTGAAATCCTAAATGTTTTTTTTTTCAAGAAAAAGCATTCGTAACATTTGTACTCTCATAACTCAAGTTGAATAACTCTCAAATATCTCAACAGAGAATCCTTAAGTATTTCTTTTATCTTTTATTGAGTAGTCTCTAACCCCTTTTTTGTTTGTCTCATTTTTTAGAATCAATTTTGATTCTTCATTTTGATTTAGTTGTTCAAACAATTGAAAACAGGATTTTCTTGTTCCAGGATTCTTTATCCTTACTTTGAATCTTTAGGTTTAGACATTACTTCGGTGATCTTGAATCGTTTTTTTTATTAAAAAAGGGCAGCAACAAGCCCCTTATTTTGTTTATGATTTCTTTTCTTTTTTATCAAAGAATAATCATACAAACGCTTGATTCACGCATGATAGACTTTTGATCCAAATAATTTGACAATTTTAACAAAATTTTTGAAAATTGCTGGATGTTTTTTTTTTAATATAAAAATTGAAAAAAAAAATACTTACGAAGTTGTTCCAACTTATTGATTTGCACTAACCCTAGATCCTTACTCCTGAGAAAGGAATAAATACTTTCTATTCTCCTCGAGCTCCATCCTGTACTATTTTTTTTTGAGATTCCAAAAAAGTCTAGGACTCTATTAATAAAATAGAACAAAAAATGTCGAGCCCAGAGCACCTATCCTCCTATATAAAAAGTGGCGGATCAAAAAATCCACAGCAGATCATGTCCTTCAATTCAAGTCGCGCGTTGCTTTCTACCACATCGTTTTAAACGAAGTTTTACCATAACATTCCTCTAGTTTGGAACCAGTATGCAATTGATTCAATTATGGAATCATGAATAGTCATAGTTCAGTCAGTATATAGTAATCTATACTTTTTCTTTCTCTATGAATGGAATAGTGAATTTACGAGGAAAAAGTTTCAGTCAGAATTCAAATGAATCCCGTATTAGATGTATATATGAAAAATAAAAATTTTAATAGAAATCTATATTTCTATATATATTTATATATTTTTTAATTTTAAATAAATAAAAATAAGAGATTTTTTTTATTTGTTTGTTAATTCAAACTCTTAGAATCTATAGTTCCACCTTACTTACTCGGATCACACACAGACACGCAAATAGATCTTATTTGAATTCGGTTGAAATGATGAAAAAGAGACTCTTCTTCTTTCTTTTCTGAAAAATAAAAAGTAAAAAAGAAGAATCAAATTCTTTTCACTTCAATATTTTATTCTTAATTCAATATTTGATTCTTAAATAGAAAGAGAAAGATGGTTTAAAAAGTCAATACAAGATTGATTCTGTAATGATTATACTCTGGGACGGAAGGATTCGAACCTCCGAATAGCGGGACCAAAACCCGTTGCCTTACCGCTTGGCTACGCCCCATTTCGATTTCTATGCAATACTACTAAAAGAGTAGTATTACTATTGGTTGTTCGTCAATTCAATTTCAGCCCAAATCAAATATAGATTACATTAGTGCTAGGGTTTTGACACGTGTAGATAACAAATCAAACTAAATTTATTGATCATTACATAGAATTCAATTAAGATATTGTATGAAAATATGATTTCTTTAATTCTCTTGTGAGAATTAAAGGATTTTTGATTGAGTAAGTTCAACAAAGTCTTTTTAGACTATCTTTCTTTTTTTTTCTTATATCAAAAATCAAAAATATATTAATAACTCAATCAAAATAAAATTATCTACAAGAACACCAATTTTTTGTTATGCTTAATATATTTAATTTGATCTGTATCTGTTTTAATTCTGCCCTTTTTTCAAGCACTTTTTTAGTCGCCAAATTGCCGGAGGCCTACGCCTTTTTGAATCCAATCGTAGACGTTATGCCCGTAATACCTCTTCTCTTTTTTCTCTTAGCCTTTGTTTGGCAAGCAGCTGTAAGTTTTCGATGAAATCCTTAAGACTGTCCTAGAAAAATTCATGATTTTTATTATTCCAACAATTAAAAAGATCAAATAAATCTTGACGTATGAACGAACTCTCAATTCAAACATTGAATTTTTTTGGTAACCATGCTAAATCTTGATCATTCTATTTCCTAAGATTATTCTATTTCCTAAATTTGATCCCCCTTTTCCCTGAACGAAAGAACCTATTAGATTAGAGTTCACCGCAAGACAATATCTAAAGGTAGGTATGAAAATTTTTTTCAATATGAAAGGAATATGAAAGAAAGTAATATGAAAGACTCAACTATTATCTTATTACAAATAAATTTCTGAAAACTCTTTTTTATTTTATTTCTAGAAAAGAAAAAAAAAGAAATCACTTGATTTCTTGGTATCAAAATTAGATATGTGGTATAAAAATAGAGAATCTATTCTCTTTTTTTTTCAAAAAAAAAAAGTAAGATTTTGGAGATTGTGTAATGCTTACTCTCAAACTTTTTGTCTACACTGTAGTTATATTCTTTGTTTCTCTCTTCATATTTGGATTCCTATCTAATGATCCAGGACGTAATCCGGGACGTGAAGAATAAAAAAGAAAGTTTTTTTCTTGCTTTATTTGAATTTGATTAGTAGAAATATTCGAATTTTATTAGGATTTTATCTATTCCACATTATCAAAAGGAGAAAGGGAAAGAGAGGGATTCGAACCCTCGGTACGACTAACTCGTACAATGGATTAGCAATCCAACGCTTTAGTCCACTCAGCCATCTCTCCTGGATACTTACTAGGTTACATTACACAAAAAGTAATAAACCCCTTTCCACTTTCTTTTTTTTTGTATAGATTATTATTTTATTGTATATATATTTTATATAATTTTTATTTTATTATATAATTATTATATGCAATATATATAAGTTCTTTTTTATAGAACTTTCTCAGTAATTCCATTTACATAAAAAATTTAGATTTAGATAAAGAATTAGATAAAGAAAAGGCTCCAACTCGAAAGATAGATAAATAAACCTACAATAATAGAATTAGAGAATCTTTTTTGATTTTGTCTCGTCCAAATACGAGTAAAAAGGTCTTTTTGATTTCCACAGCCTGGCCTGGTCAGTTCCCAGCCGGGCCTTTTTTTGTTAATTTTTTTGTTAAAAACAATCATCCCATGTATTTATATATATTTTTTTATAAAAAAATAAATAAAATTGAATCCTCTTTTCCTAATTTCATTAGGTCTACGCGTCAACGCTATAATTTTTTAATTTTTTTTTTTCAGGATTTTTTTCTGATCTTATTTATTTTTATTTTGATTACATCCCCGATTACTTTGTTCGACAAAAGGTCAATTTATATACAATAATTGCATTGTAGCGGGTATAGTTTAGTGGTAAAAGTGTGATTCGTTCCTTTAATCCCTTTAATAGTTAAAGGGTCTCTCGGTTTGATTCATCTTCCGATCAAAAACTTTATTTCTTAAAAGGATTTAGTCCTTTACCTTTCAATGAAAGAGTCAAGAAAGATTATAGATTCTCGTAATTTGTACCCAAGGACTATAATCAATTGCAAAATTGGATTATGAAATTACGAAACATAATTTTTGAATTGGATGACTATTTACAATTCAATAAGTATGACAAGAGGATCCATGGATAAAGCTAGAAAAGTGTCTTTCTAATCGTAACTAAATCTTCATTTCTATTCATTGTTTTGTATAGAATAAATTGAAGCAAAATAGCTATTAAACGAGAACTTTGGTTTACTAGAGACATCGACACATTGTTTTAGCTCGGTGGAAACAAAATACTTTTCCTAAGGATTCCGTTTAATAGAAATAAAGAACGAAGTAACTAGAAAGATTGTTCGAGTTCTCCTTTTCTATCTTCTAGAAGGATCATCTAGAAAGCAAATTTTTCTGTAAAAGCACCCAGACGGAAAAAAAAGCTAACATAGATGTTATGGGTCGAATTTTGATTTCGTTCCTGTCTTATTTTATCTGGGAATTTCTCCATCCATCATAAAGGAGCCGAATGAAACCAAAGTTTCATGTTCGGTTTTGAATTAGAGACGTTAAAAATATAAAAATGATGAATCGACGTCGACTAAAACCCCTAGCCTTCCAAGCTAACGATGCGGGTTCGATTCCCGCTACCCGCTCTAGACTCCCCGTTTTTATTAGATACATACAATTTTGTCTATTAGAATTGTCTATCTATTAGAATTGTCTAATAGAATTGTGTACGAATTCACTTCAATAATAAAAGTTATTGAAGTGAATTCGTA